TCTTGTTTCGACAATTCAAAAGTGGGAGAAGGCTTTTTACTAATGAATCGATATTCAAAATCATTCCATTCGGAATCCCTTGCTTTATCAAAGCGACGGACTTCTAAATTCTCATAGGGCCCCCCCGGAATTCCTTCCAGAGCCTGTTGAATAATTTTTATGGATTCCGCCATTTCACTGATTCGTACTAAATAACGAGCTAATGAGTCTCCTTCTTTTTGCCATTGGACTTCCCAATCGAATTCATCGTAACACTCATAATGATCAACTTTACGAAGATCCCATTGTATTCCGGAAGCTCGTAGCATTGGTCCTGATAAACCCCAATTTATTGCTTCCTCTCCACCAATAATGCCCACTCCTTCAACTCGTTCCAAAAAAATGGGATTCCGCGTAATAAGCTTTTGATATTCAACAACTCCTGTTAAAGAATAATCGCAGAAATCCAAACATTTATCTATCCAGCCATGAGGTAGATCAGCAGCTACTCCCCCGATACGGAAATAATTATGCATCATTCGCATACCTGTGGCAGCTTCGAATAGATCATATAGCAATTCCCTCTCTCTGAAAATATAGAAGAAAGGAGTCTGTGCACCGATATCCGCCATAAAAGGCCCAAGCCATAACAAATGAGAAGCTATACGACTCAACTCCAGCATAATGACTCTGATATAGCTGGCTCTTTTAGGTACTTGAATATTTCCCAATTGTTCTGGTGCATTTACCGTTATTGCCTCTGTGAACATAGTAGCTAAATAATCCCAACGTGTTACGTAAGGTAGATACTGTATAATTGTTCGGTTTTCCGCAATTTTTTCCATCCCTCTGTGTAAATAACCCAATACGGGTTCACAATCAATAACATCTTCACCATCTAGAGTAACGATGAGTCGAAGAACACCATGCATTGATGGGTGGTGAGGACCCATATTGACTATCATGAAGTCTTTTCTTATATCCGGTACAGTCATATGTTTTCTTCCCCGATTCATTATTTCATGAATTGCTGAAAACGAAACGAGGTTCATCAAAATTCAAGATCTAATAAAGCAAATAATTCAAACGAATTTTCAAATTAACGAGTTTTTGGTTCCCGAATATCCAACTGATCAATTAATTCTTTATAACGTACTCTATTTTTCTTTGACAAATAAGCCAGTATACGTTGACGTTTTCCCAGAATTTTCCGCAGACCTCTCTGGGATAAATAGTCTTTTCTGTGCAATTCCAAATGTGAAGTAAGTCTCCGTATCTTATTGGTGAAACTGAATACTTGAAATTCAACAGACCCTTTGTTTTTTTCTTTTTCTTCTTGCGGAATAACTGAGATGAATGAATTTTTTACCATAAAAAGAATTCTTCTCTCTCTCTTTTTTTTTTCTTTCTTTTCCACAGATATGGATTTTACCGATCAGGAATAATGATAATGCCAGTCATTTAGATCTGGTACACACAATAAAATAATCTGGATTTATTCATAGACTACTTTACTATCGAATCCAATTGAAAATTGGATTCGATAGAAGGAGATGGTACATTTCTACACCCACAAAAGGGAATGATTGGGACTTAAGAAAATTCTGCCGATTCATTCCTAGATCCAATTGATATGATACATCATTGAATCAGTATCATGTATCAGAATCTAATGTAACACAACGTGTGTGTACATTTGTATACCTTTATATACCGGATATGACACGTGATATAGATATATAGGAAATCCACCATCAACTAATTCTGACTCGTGGATACATATGTATCCTTGACATACTGAAACGACTGCCATTATTGGTATTAAACCAGTAGCGATTCATACAAGCTAAATCTTCTAATCGATAATTGGGCCAAAGAAACAATTTGAATTGGATAAATTCATTTATATCTGTATCAAAATGCTTGTCCTCATCCAAAAATTGCACACAGTTCCTTACGTTGTTGCCATTGAAAAATACTGAATTTCTATTCACAACATTCTCATTCTCGGAATTCAAACAAATTAGAATTCTCAATTCTCTACGACGTCTAGGAGATGGAATATTTTCAGGAACAAGCAAAGCATAATTATTTTCATCTCCATTCACAAGTACCTTTCCATGTTGTGCAATGGATCTATCGAAATAATCTTCATCAACATATTTTTTTTCTCGGCATATTCGATTAGTTTGGTACTTATTCTTATGGACCAATGAAATACTTATGGTTTGATACATAATCCATTGTCCATCCCATTTTATAGACAGACGAACCGGTTCGATAATCAATATTCCCCTTTTTATCAATTCTGTAAGAGTTAGATCCTTCTGAATCAGCATTACATCCAGGCGCATTTCTCCTCTTTGAATAGAGGATATAGCAATTTCCCTTGGATTTATCAGCCTAAGCAGGAGACAATATACCTTGATATTATTTAGAATTCTTTGATTCAAAGGATCAGCCCATCTCAATTGAAAAAGCAAATACCTTTTCAGGAAGAAATCTAGTTCCGCTTCCTTATTGCTCTTGGATTGTCTTTTCTTTCTACGTTTTTTAATGTCTGATTCCGCGGAATCTTTTTCAAGATCTTTTTGTCGGTTTCGTGGATCTGATCCAAGATTCCCTTGACCCAGCTCTTCTTTTTCTTCTTGATTTCGATTCTCTAATTCAAGATATTCTTTTTGATTAGATGATAGACGAAGATCCTTTTTTTGATTTCTGTTGATGTTTTTATTTTCACTAATGTTTTCATTTCCATTCAAATTGAAAATAAGTAATTTGATTGGTATGATCCACGGTTTAATCTTATATGCATCATAAAGTAGCACAAATTCTGAGAAGAACCAGGGTTCTAGATTCGATATGGGACGATGTAGCATTTCTTCATTCATTCCCATCCAATCAAAAAAAAACCTTTTTTTTTGATTGGATGGGTTGATTTCTTGATGAATCGTGAGATAAAAAAGATCTTTCTTATCAATTATTTGATAATCATTAGTCCCAGTCTTAGTATTTTTATTAATGTTGGTTCCAGTATCTATATCGGTCCAAGTCTCAATATCGATATTCTTTCTAAGAAAAAAATTGAGAATTCTCCACTCCAAATATTTTCTATCCGGATTTTTCCCCGTATCAATAATAGACCCTTCCCCTAGATAATCATTAATAGCTATACCCCCGGGTACATAAAATGATTCGGGTTTAGGCATGTTGTAATTATATGGAATCTCTCGGTCTCCATTTACTTGGAATGGCGATCCATAAATATATGAGTCCTTCCTGTCTTCATAATGAATATATTTATGTGATAAAAGATCATATCTGTAGTGTTTTTTAAATTTTTCTTTTTGACTCGGTAATGAGTTCACTACATAATTATTTTGTTTCTCGTAATGAATTAATTGGTCTTTTTCCTTTTCATATGAATCTTTTTTTGAGTCTTTATTTTGAATCATACGACGTTGATTGACTCTATTTCGCCATTTTTGCGGTACTAATTTAGACCATCTAGTCTGAGATAAATTGTATTGATAATGACCCCTTAACCAATTTTTCCATTCATTCATTCCAGAATTCGGAAGTTTCTTAGACCTTGATTTGGCATCCAATATTCCTCGTGTCCCAAAATGGTCCTTTATTCTATCCTTAAGAAAAAGATATGCTCCGCGATATTGAAGTACAGATCTCAAGTAATACTTATTAATAATTTGGATTTGTGATAAATTGTAAAATACATATGCTTGGGACAAGGAAGATAAGTCACAATAAATCTGTGATTTATTATTACTAATATTAGAAAGAGACTTTTTTATAGTCGAAATAAAGTGAATTGCATTTTGATTTGTTTCATCAATTCCTTCTTTATTTCTTTCATCATTGGAAATGTCTTTGTCGATAATTTTTTTTGTTGATTCAAATTCAAGGAAAAGTTGTGCATTTATTCTGGGAATATTAATGTTACATAGAAAGATATCCATATAGATTCTTTCAATGAAAGATTTCATAAAATAGTGCCATTTACGTATTAATCGGGCACCTCCTCTTTTTGATATCTGCCAAATATGTTTCTGTGATTCCGATCTTTTATCATCACAACCTGTCTCGTTAGGACTAATCTTTCTATTTGGAGTTAGAAATACTTTTCTCTTGTCTTTTGTAATCCTTTCTATTTTATTTTGGATTGTGGTTGTCCTATCAGCCAGATCCTTCATTTTTTTTTCTGTCAGTGAATAATTTGTCCAATCCACAGATCTAATTCGAATGATCGATTCATGGTTAATCTTATTACTAATTATAGAATCTTTTCTATTTTCATTTGGTTCATATACTTTCCTCAATCCAAATAAGAAAATTAGATTTACTTTTGCAAACTCTTTTATTATTCTTTTTATAAATAGAACTGTTTTGAGAATCCATCTTGTTTTTTCTTTTAAGACCCTTAGAAACCATTTTTTTCTTTCTCCTAAAGCTCTTAGAACTAGAAAACATTTCTTTTTCACTTTTCTAATTTTTTTTTCGAGTTCTTTCCAAATGGGGTCAAAAAACGAAGGTCCTTTTCGGGGAGAACCAAAAGGTAGTTCAGTTTCCATCCCCCAGACTGTTAAAAAACCAAAATTTTCTTTTTTTCCTTTCTTTTTCATTCGATCTCTATGATCGAATCGTAGCTTAGATCTGTGCCAAGGTTTCAGACAGAAGGGAAATAGGATCTTTATTTGAATACCGTCTGTTAGCCAGTCTTTCGGAAATTCTGTTTCTGATAATTGAACACCATTATAGGTGCATTTAACATGCATTTCTCTATTCCACTCCTTCCAATCCTCGTACCACTCGGGGAATTGAAATAATAACATACGGCCGAGATTTTTAGCTATTATCAATGAAGGCAATACGATGTATTTTCTAAGAATCGATTGTGTTACTAACATAGAACCTCTTATTGCTTGAGCAAATAGAATAGTATCCCAATTTTCTGCTATTGCTATCCGTTCATTCTCTTCCTGTTTCTCCTCCTTTGTTTTTTC